TTACATGTATGATACTAAATCTAGTTGGAGTAATCACATTAATAGTTGTATTGATAGTTATCTTCGTTTTGAAGTCAGTATTCATAGTTACATTTTAGGTGATACCGAAAATTACAGTGACAGTTACATTTCTAGTTTCATTTGTAGTGAAGGCGTAAGCAATAGTGAAAATGGAAATTATAGTATACGAACTGATGGTAACATCCGCGATTTCAATATAAGAGGAAGATCTAATGATTTTGATATAAATAAAAAGTACAAAAATTTATGGGTTCAATGCGAAAATTGTTATGGATTAAATTATAAAAAATTTTTTAGATCAAAAATGAATATTTGTGAGCAGTGTGGATATCATTTGAAAATGAGTAGTTCAGATAGAATCGAACTTTTGATTGACCCGGGCACTTGGGATCCTATGGACGAAGATATGGTCTCCATGGACCCCATTGAATTTCATTCAGAGGAGGAACCTTATAGAGATCGTATTGATTCTTATCAACGAAGGACAGGTTTAACTGAAGCTGTTCAAACAGGCATAGGTCAATTAAATGGTATTCCCATAGCAATTGGGGTTATGGATTTTCAGTTTTTGGGGGGTAGTATGGGATCTGTAGTAGGCGAGAAAATCACTCGTTTGATCGAGTATGCTACTAATCGATCTCTACCTGTTATTATTGTGTGTGCTTCCGGAGGAGCACGTATGCAAGAAGGAAGTTTGAGCTTGATGCAAATGGCTAAAATATCTTCTGCTTCATATAATTATCAATCAAATAAAAAGTTATTCTATGTATCAATCCTTACATCCCCTACAACTGGTGGAGTAACGGCCAGTTTTGGTATGTTGGGAGATGTCATTATTGCTGAACCTAACGCGTACATTGCTTTTGCAGGTAAAAGAGTAATTGAACAAACATTGAATAAAACAGTACCCGACGGTTCACAAGCAGCTGAGTATTCATTCCAGAAGGGCTTATTCGACCCAATCATACCGCGTAATCTTTTAAAAGGCGTTCTGAGTGAGTTATTTCAGCTACACGGTTTCTTTCCTTTGAAAAAAAAATATATATAATATAGAAATAAAACGAAAATATTAAAATCTAGAAAAAATAGAAGTGATTTCTATGCCTTGCCTACCAAGAACTTCCATTTTTTATTAGAAATCTAATCCCTTTTTGTTGGGTTGAATTAGTTTAGTTAGAGTCGCGAACTTATAAGAAACTCTTTATCTTTAATATAAAAAAAAACTCTTTATTTTATTATAAAGATAGAAAGAGTATTAAGGACGGGAGAATTCATAAAATTTCTTAAAGTGGATTGTCATACATATTCGTGTAGAAAGATGAATAGGTACACTAAATTTGCATTTAGTTCTCATTCCTTGCACTTATTAAGTACTTAATATTATTTATAATAATTCTAATATAATAGATATACTTAAGATATCTTTATATTTATAATAGATACAAATATTAAATTGAGGTACCCGTTCTATGACAGATCTTAACTTACCCTCTATTTTTGTCCCTTTAGTAGGCCTAGTATTTCCGGCGATTGCAATGGCTTCTTTATTTCTTCATGTACAAAAAAATAAGATTGTCTAGACCTGATGGGGTCAAATTGAAACAATTTATTTCAACACTGAATCATAATACAGAAATTTTTTTGGTACAGATATTTGTTTAGTGTAATGTGGTATGATATGTGCCTTTTTTCCGAATACAAATGAAAGAACTGTTATGCATGCGGATACATGATATCCGTATAAATCCATGTATATGCGGGTTATAAAAACGATCGGCAAATATTTTTATAATAGAAAGTCAATGTATCTAACCAATTACTCCTAAGGGTTCATATCAGAATAGTTTTAGTTGATGAAAGTTACTTTGGCATCAAGAAAAGTAAAGTCAAATTTTTTTTTCTGAATTCCAATCGAATGCAATCGGATCTAGTATAGTATGAACTGGCGATCAGAACATATATGGATAGAACTTATAACAGGGTCTCGAAAAGCAAGTAATTTTTGCTGGGCCTGTATTCTTTTTTTAGGTTCACTAGGATTCTTAGTGGTTGGAATTTCTAGTTATCTTGGTAGGAATCTGATACCTGGATTTCCTTCTCAACAAATTCTTTTTTTTCCACAAGGGATCGTGATGTCGTTCTATGGGATCGCGGGTTTATTCATTAGTTCCTATTTGTGGTGCACAATATCGTGGAATGTAGGTAGTGGTTATGATCGATTCGATAGAAAAGAAGGAATAATGTGCATTTTTCGTTGGGGATTCCCCGGAATAAATCGTCGCATTTTACTTCGCTTCTTTATGAAAGATATCCAATCAATCAGAATGGAGGTTAAAGAGGGTCTTTTTCCTCGTCGTATTCTTTATATGGAAATCAGAGGCCAAGGAACCATCCCCTTGACTCGTACTGATGAGAATTTGACTCCACGAGAAATTGAACAAAAAGCTGCCGAATTGGCCTATTTCCTGCGCGTACCAATTGAAGTTTTTTGAATTTTTATCAAAAGGAACAAATGAAATTCGTTCGGATTTATCCAATTGAGATATTCGGAAATCTCATTTACTTAGAATTTACTTATTCTATTAGAAATATATATATATTTCATCCGAAACGGGATCCTTAATTCTATTTCTATATTCCTTTTTCTAGATCTAAGGACTACATTTTTACAAAAAACTGGGAATAGATCAATAGGTTTGATACCTTGTTATAGAACTCGTGCTTTAGAGAAATATAAGATCAGATAAAGTTGACAAATGAAGCAGTTCATTAACAATTCACAGATAAAAAATGAAAAAAAAGAAAGCATTGACTTCCCTCCCATATCTTCTATCTATAATATTTTTGCCCTGGTGGATCTCTCTCTCATTTCAAAAAAGTCTGGAACCTTGGATTATTCATTGGTGGAATACTAGGCAATCCGAAAATTTTTTGAATGATATTCAAGAGAAAAATGTTCTAGAAAAATTCCTAGAATTAGAAGAACTATTCTTGTTGGATGAAATGATAAAAGAATACCCAGAGACACATATAAAAAAACTTCGTATAGGAATACACAAAGAAACGATACAATTGGTCAAAACACATAATGAATATCATCTCCATATCATTTTGCATTTGTCGACAAATATAATCTGTTTTACTATTCTAAGTGGTTATTTTATTCTGGGTAATGAGGAACTTGTTATTCTGAATTCTTGGATTCAGGAATTCTTCTATAACTTAAGTGACACAATAAAAGCTTTTTCTATTCTTTTAGTTACTGATTTATGGATCGGATTTCACTCAACCCATGGTTGGGAACTAATGATTGGTTCGATCTACAATGATTTTGGATTGGCTCATAATGAGCAAATTATATCTGGTCTTGTTTCCACTTTTCCAGTTATTCTAGATACAATTGTGAAATATTGGATCTTCCGTTTTTTAAATCGCGTATCTCCTTCGCTTGTAGTCATTTATCATTCAATGAATGAATGAAGAACTTATTTGATCTCCTGATATCAATCAAAAAATTTTTTCACGTATAAAAAAGGCATTTTCTATTTTTCTCATTCTTTATACTTTTCAAGGTCTTCGTCCTATCAAGGTCTTCGTCCTATTTTCGTAGAATTTTTTCAGTACAATGGCAGACTCGTGGATAGGTAACTAGTATAGTTCCCTATCTAATTTATTGTAGAAATTCCGGGATCAATGATTGGATCATGCAAAATAGAAATACTTTTTCTTGGGTAAAGGAACAGATGACTCGATTTATTTCTGTATCGATCATGATATATGTAATAACTCGAGCATCTATTTCAAATGCGTATCCCATTTTTGCGCAGAAAAGTTATGAAAATCCACGAGAAGCAACCGGGCGAATTGTATGCGCCAATTGCCATTTAGCTAATAAACCTGTGGATATTGAAGTTCCGCAAGCTGTACTTCCTGATACTGTATTTGAAGCAGTTGTTCGAATTCCTTATGATATGCAAGTGAAACAAGTCCTTGCTAATGGTAAAAAAGGGGCTTTGAACGTGGGGGCTGTTCTTATTTTACCCGAGGGATTCGAATTAGCTCCCACCGATCGTATTTCTCCCGAGGTGAAAGAAAAGATAGGAAATCTGTCTTTTCTGAGTTATCGTCCTAATAAAAGAAATATTCTTGTGATAGGTCCTGTTCCAGGTCAAAAATATAGTGAAATCGTCTTTCCCATTCTTTCCCCCGACCCTGCTACAAAGAAAGATGTTAACTTCTTAAAATATCCTATATATGTAGGTGGGAACAGGGGAAGAGGTCAGATTTATCCTGATGGGAGCAAGAGTAACAATACAGTCTATAATGCTACATCCGCGGGTATAGTAAGCAAAATAGTACGTAAAGAAAAGGGGGGATATGAAATAACCATAGTTGATGCATCGGATGGACACCAAGCGGTTGATATTATACCTCCAGGGCCAGAACTTCTTGTTTCAGAGGGTGAATCTATCAAGCTTGATCAACCATTAACAAGCAATCCTAATGTAGGGGGGTTTGGTCAGGGAGATGCGGAAATAGTGCTTCAAGATCCATTACGCGTCCAAGGCCTTTTGTTCTTCTTGGCATCTGTTATTTTGGCACAAATTTTTTTGGTTCTTAAAAAGAAACAGTTTGAAAAGGTTCAATTATATGAAATGAATTTCTAGATCCAGAAATTCCTTACCATCAAGTTGATAAAAAGCGCTGAATTCTTGTCGATCAAAAAAATGAAATATGTATTTCTGTAAACTTCCTTAAACCTCCTTTGCTTTGTTTCTTGTTTATACTATTTTTGCGAGATCTATGGAATTCATTACTTGTATTCCATTTTTAGTACTAGGCACTAGCCAATAGGTATACAAAAACAAAGGAAGAAGATACAAGACAAGGACTGGATAAATGAAATGAAAGGAACAGGTACCTCTAGGAAGGATTATAAGTCTTCCTAATCTTCTATTCGACACAAGAAAAAGGACTTC